ACTCTGATCTCGGTTGAGTATCTTAGTCACCGATGCCTATATAGGCATAACAGGCGTCTGGAAGAAAGAGTGGGCAATGTCGCAAGGCAAGGGCGGAGGCCGAATATAGAACTGGCACGGAGGAAAAGAATCGCATAAGGCTGCAGCTAGATGCTTAATTTGTCAGGTCCTTTGAAAGGGAGCGAGAACTCTAATAAAAAGTAGGGAGACTTGGCTGAGAAAGAGAAAGCTCTGCAAGAGAGGCAAACTCTTTTTCTGAAGCAAAAAGCCGAGTATGAAGCCAAAGAGATCCAACTCATAGAGAAGACAGCCGAATTTGACAGGAGTAGCCCTTGAGACCCAATAAGCTCGTCTCAAGGATGAACAGGCCGACCTGGTCTTGGACAGAGATCCGGGAAAAAGAGGAAGGGCTGTAAAGAAGGAAGAGATCTGCAATAAGCGGCATCAGGAGCTAAAATGGAAGGAGAGTGATGGATTTTGCTTTGAGGGAAATCAAGCTTACGGCCGACCGCGCTAGAAGGAGGAGAAACCAGGAGGAGCTGTTCAAGCAACCGAGGATTCCACTGCGGCAGTGCGGAGCGCATGGAAATTAGAAGCTGAAGCCGCTGCTGCCAAGGCAAAGCTTCTCGCTGCAGAAGCTTCAACAGCAGCACCCGGTTGCTCCTATCGTTCCAGTAGCCCCAGTGGCTGAGGCACCAGAGGCCCCTGTGACAGCACCATCTGCTGCAGAACCTCAAGCGCCATCAACCTCATCAGCGGCAGAAACTCCTCAGGTGCTGCCTGCTCTCTGGTTTGATATTAAGTCTGCTATATGGTATGGTCTGTTTTTCTAGAAACGTCGAAGGAATAGAAGACCCCACTACACTATATCAAGGCACCTCAACTCTTCTTTATGTTGAGGATAGACTAGACTCATCCAGAGAATGAAATGGATCTCGAATTCTTGATCTTTGGTGCCAGTGGAGCAAAGGAAGTGGGGGACGAACTCCTCTATCTACCCTAGAAATGGGTTGGATCTATTGAATGAGATCCTGGAGACAGGGCTGGGGGGTATGAGTAGATCGGATGCAGGGAAGCCCAGGCAATCCGTTCCTATCAATCATTCGTCAGGAAGCAGTGGATAAATAATCGTCTTTTGAAATCTCATTGTTGAAGGCGTAGAGAGGGCTGAAAAAAGATAGGATAATTTTTGATAGCCATATCGTTAATAAAGAATTGTGTAATTTATTGGGCCAACAGCCCTCTGTCCGGCAGGCAATTTCCGTGCAACTATGGTTTCTTTAGTCCCTGCTATGCCAGCAATAGGGAATCCTTAGAAAACCGGAACTCCCCAATTCGATATGTAGAACCGGAATGCAAGGTGCGTGATAGTTTGATTCCCCGCAAATGAGAAGTCTCTAAGCTTGACCCCTCCCACACAGGGGCGACTGGCGGAGGAAAGAACCCGAAAGCAATAATAGCAGTCTCGACACAGCCTATTTCGAAACTGGGAAGAAGTGATGAAAGATTTGAGTTCCATATAGTATTTCAAACAAAGATCAGCGCAGTAAAACATGACCGCGCTTGAACAGGTACTTTCGCACCCGTCTGAGCTATTTGCACTTTATAGCCTTCACTTGAGTAAACGTGGGGAGTGCCTTCCTAGGGCACCATAAATACCTGATGGAGGGGTATGCGTGAAATCCAAGGTATGTATCTGCCCTCCTAAGTGGATTTTGATATCGGAGACCATACCAACGACACTATCTTCGGCCGTGATAGAAGTCAAAGTCGACTTCGTTATCCGGGGAGAAGAACGACAAATACATTGTTAGGAGCTCAGTGGTTACTGAGAAACTTGGGAGGGCCCCAACACATAAATTTGAGCCTGTTTGAGCCTCGTGTTGTTACTCTACGAAATAAGGGAACCTTTCCTGACGACCCTGGTTCCCGATGACCACGAGTGAACGGTTCCTCCTCCTACTGCCGGGTTCTCCTTCTTTGATGGATGTCCAATCACCGCTTTAGCTCTTTTAAGGCGTGTTATGATTGTCTATCCTCATTAGCCTTCTTTATATCTAGTAAGAGGGTGTTTTATCCAGAGTGCGCGAAGTTTCCCCTTTTTTATATATATAAAAGGACTCCTCAAGGTTCTTTCTCAAGCAGTAGGAGCAAGCCCGTACTTTTTCTAAATTCTACCAGCGGAAGCTCCGGGTAGATTTATTCCAGCTGCAGCAGCTGTCGATTGAGAGGCGACCATCTCTCTCTCAGAAGGAGGAGTGGTCGTCGAGTTTCATTGACCGACTTTGTTCCACTGATCTCTGGACCGATCCATAGAGGGAGGGACGAGTATTCCCTGCTCTTCTTTCATCCCTGGGCCGGGCATTCCCCCTTAACAAAAGACGGGCTCTGGTACCGGAATAGGGAACCAGGCATTAAGAACTACAATCCCTTTAGCCCAAGAAAGACCCAAGCCCATGAAAGAGACCTTATTTCTTATAAGATAAGGTATTCGCCCCCTATTACTTCAGGTAAGGAAAGATAAGTGTCAAAACTACAGATGATTGTTGCTTTCTCCACTATAGTCTATTGCAGCGCAAGGTTGCTTGCGGGGTTGCTTGCTAGGGTTCCCGGTAGGCTCTTCTCTCTTCCTTCTCCCTAACAGAATCCCAAATATCTATCATCGGAGGTTATTCGATGCCCTTACTAGATAGGGCTAGGTCAAATTCTATGATTGCTCAGAGTCGAGTGATTCGAGTTGTGAAGTCCCGGCATAAGTATGGTAGCAAAGCCGATACCGAGAAGGATGAAGGAATGAAATTGTAAACCGCTCATGTGTCATGATCCGCCCCACCCGGCCCCTTACGTAATATAGGAGGCCTCTTCCTCGAAAGAAAGGAGGTCCTCCCTCAAGTAATGGGTTCGAAGGGACAGGTGCTTAATTGAAAAAAAGGGGAGCGGGCGTGATTAATGGTTCGGAACAAGAAGGAAGAGCTCCCAAGCCGAGTCAGTACTGGTTCGTGTCGGAACTAGATTAGTGGAACAGGTTTAGGGTTTAGGTAGGGAGAATCGGTGAGGACTTATCGGCGTAGATAAGGGTAAGTAAGGTAATAAGGCTCTTAATCACTCGCTTCATCGGCTTTTTATTTAGTTAGAAAAAGAGTAAGGAAAGGTTCGGTAAGTGCCTCCCGGCTCTTAGCAAGGTTGCTTGCAATACAGTCTATCTTTATGGCATAACCCGAAAAGAGTTGTCTTAGTCTTTCTCCTTCGGTCAGTGACTAGTACGTCTTATTCATTCTATTTAGTGGTCGCCTTAGTCAGTCGTTCCTACATAAAGTGAAAGAAAGTCAGAATAAGCTTCAATAAAGTACGAATCAACTTCAAAAAAGAGCGATCTGTTAGGGAAAGCAGTAGTTACAGTACAGTTCCGAGAGAATATCTTCTTGCGGATCTTCTTCCTGAATATTCTTCGTCTGATGAGTGAGCTCGGGTGAGCGACCGAATTCCAGGGGATGCAGGTACTGCAAGCATTCCCCCAGAAGTCCCCATTGTCAAGAGAAGGTTTATTGATTTCTTTTTCCTCTTCTTGTTTGAATGACGAGAGCAAGGCTTGGAAATAGGGGTGAGGGCCTTCCTCAAACTCAAAGGCTTACCAATGTCCAGATAAAAGACTGATGCTTCCGACTTAAGATTTGACTGTGGAACGAACGGTGCTGGTCCCACTCCTGCAAGTGAGTGCGGGATGCCTGAGATCCTTTGGCCCTAGGTCTTCATTGTCAAGAGGAGCTTGATGTACGGATTCTGACGCCAACCACTCTCATGGGCTTAGAGGACAGTCAGAATCCTATGAGAGGAGTGCAAGCGGACTCCCCACATTCACTATAGAAGAGCGAATCCTGACCCACAACAGGGAATGCTGAATAAGATTGGGTAACGATCACAGAAAAAGGAAGTTGTTACTTTACAAAGTAGTCTTTTTGTAATGCAATCGAGTGAAAGGAAGAAGGCAAAGCGCTCTTTGTCTGAATGCCGCTTCGCCTGGCACAATCACAGTTGACCTAGGGCTTCCGTCTCCTTATGCTGTGGATTGAACGGCATCCAAGTCAGCAAAGAGAAAGGCCCATTGTCAAGCTAAACCAAAGCACTGGTTGGAGTTCATGTATCGGATTCACTGATTCTTTCTGGTCAGCGAGTCTCCTCTTATGCGAGGGATAGGGAAGTGAGATAGAGTGAAAGGGAATTGGCAGACCTAGGCATCCCCTCTCTTCTTTTGATGGCCATTCAGTTAGGGCAGTTCAGGCATGCAATGTGAGGAGACCTACCTCTAAGGAAGAAGGCATGCACTTACCATCAAGTGCATTGGGTCAGGGTGCGGGAGAGTCGGAGATTGGCTGATTTTCCAAGGATGATGATTCAACTGACCACTGGTGACTAATCTAGATCTCCTCTTTCTCGTCCACTAGACAGATGTGAGAATTGCGAAAAGAGAGGGTCGGAGAGGATATGTGAAAATTTTGAGTTTATCCGGCTGGTGTGGTTTCTGCTTTTTGAAGATCAGCTCAGGAAGTTGAAGTGGAGAACTCAAAAGCTCGAGGAATGGGGTCGGCGATCCTACATCCAGAAGTCAACCCCTGTTACTACATACCGAATCAGGCAAGCCTACTTGAGTTAGGGAGGCCCCTCTGTAACTTAATTAAGTAAGTAAGTAGCTTATCAACTTTACCTTACCCATAGAATTAAGCCCTAGCTCCAAGATTTGAGTTTTGACAATAGAAAAAAAGTGATGTTCTTGCATCTCTTACAGAGCATATTCTCAAGGAAATCCTTAGCGATCAAAGGATGCCTCACTTCGCTCGCCTCACCAACCTCAATGTCCGTCGAGCATCATATCAAGGACACTGCACAGTCTACGATAACTGAGGAGACTCAAGGAGCTGCTGAAGAACGAGAGATTCCTCCTTCTTTCTCACTCATACGACAAGCGTCCCCTCTGAAACTCTGGTCATGCTCATTCTCAAGAAGCGTCAGGTATTGGACAGGAAGTCAGTGGAGATGACCTCAAATATGACTGATGATGAAGATCATGAGGGAGAGAGAAAACGAACATTAATTTGAAGAAAAGAAGGTCGGTCAGGTAGATTTTATGTTGTCTGAGCCTTCTCTAGAGGCAAGAGGCGTGAGGACTGAGGGAAACCAACCCTGTTTTTTGTCTCGAATGAAAGAGCAATGAAACCCCCGATCGAAAAGGATAGGTTGCTTGCAATACTTGCAAGGTTGCTTGCTATGGCCGAAGTCAGTGTTGTGTTCAATTCCGCGGGTTGGCTGGTTGGAAGGATTGCTTTCTGCCGTCTGTCTTTCCTTTCCGACCGGACTATAGATAGGCCTTACGCCCAGACTGAACTACACGATTGAAAGCCGTTACGTTAGCCCGCAACCAGAACTTCTTGCTTACTTCCCTCCGTAGCCAAGACTTTTATTACCTTTTCAACTCGGGGCGAACCTGAGCTTTAATGCCGTTAGCTAGGAGACCTGAACGCCTACAATAGAGGTTCAACTACTAAGCCTCTGACCTTACCTGAGTGAGGCCTGACCTTTCCTTTGACACCTGACTTGACCAACTACTGCAACTAAAAGCGAAGATTCCTTCCGCTTTGATTCCCTTCCGCTATGATTCCCACCCGCACTCACGGAGATCGCCTCACTACGATCGCCTTAGAGTACATCTGTACCTAAACCAGAGTCACAAGTCTCTTCTCACTCATGAACGTATACTTGCCATACCCTTCAGCGATAAGTTCAGATGATAAAGAATCCGCAAAGCACGTTAAAGATTGGAATTGTGAAGCCCTAAACCTAACTGGGGTCTCGAAACGGATAGGCTTAGAATACCACACCTGAAAACAAAAGACTCCTTTCCTTACGCCCTAAACGTGTCCACCAAAACTGCTGCCCGGCTTTCAGGCTTCCAGCTACCGGACCACCCGGACGTCTTACTAGTCTAGTAGTCTTCGGCATCTCATCATAACTGATTTTAAAAAACTATCTGATTTATTCCCATTGGACCGGTAAACATAAGTAGTGGCGTGCTTCACTTCCGCTTTCGGTCGGTAAACTGATTCGAGCCCAATTTACGGGGTTTTTGAAACTTCACGTTTAGTGAACTGAAAAACCGAACTTACATAGTTGGTTGGAGCCAGGCGGAGAACTCTTTATGTTTTCAGTGGTTTTGTTGTTTGTTTGCCCTTCTGCTTGGACTCCCTTCCCTTTCTTTATCTTAGATATTCTAAGGAATCCGCGGAAAGCGATGAGTGAGATGATGCTGCCCCGATTGCGTGCCCTTGCCCTTATTTGTCTTCGTCTTCCTCGCTCGAATCCCTCGGGTTCGAGTTACAAAGTCAAAGTAAGGGACTCAAGCCCATTTATTAGTGGAAGGTCCGGAATGGCTCAATGAGTACTTGGAATCAATCAGCACAAACTTCTTCCAAATCACTACGAACACAAACGTCCTCAAACCTCCTCTTCCGATGTGCGAGCTGCTTATGCTTACTCTTCTTCTTTGCCACCGTCACCGTAACTGATGGCATCGGTTTTTGCTTAATGATGGGCGGGTGGGTTCACGTTGCCAGAGTGGTGACTGACGAGGGCATTTATTAGTCAAGTCAAAAGGGGTGTCTAGTCCGACCTTGTTGCCTCTCCAAGCTAGGGATTGTTTGTTGCCTTGCCGTGTCCCGACGGGTTGAGGCTCCCCCCTGATCAGTCTTGATCGGTTCGGCAGGTGTGCTTCGTGCGAGAAATGACTTGTCGGGTAAGTGTTCCGACTGCGCATCATGAAATGACTTGTCGGGTAAGTGACCCTATCGAAAGGCGATCTTCTGGGCACTGTCTCTCTCGGAGATAGACTCGGTGGAAATAGACATGTGGACTACATGCCATGAAAATTGATAAGCTTCGCCTTTAAAAAGGCTTTCAACTACGTAGTCGATACGGGAACTATATGCGACTTAGGCCCTATTATCATCTTCGAGCTTCTCCTCACTACCCTCCATGTCTCAAAGAACTACAGACCTGTATGTAGCTAACTCCTTTCGCCGGGGTCAAGTCCGTTGCTGTAGCTTCTCCATGCCCACCTGTCTGACCAATTGCTGTTATTCCCTCTGCTTTGATGGAATCCGCTTAGTCTCCTTCTGTCTGCTCACCTCACGTAGTGACTCTGAGAGTGTTCAGTTCAGAGGAGAACGACTACCTTACTTGCAAAGATTCCCACCTCCCCATATACCAACACTATAAGGCTTAAAGGCTTAGTCGAACTCGTCAACTACAAAGAAGATGGTAATAGCTATTCTTCCCACCCTACTTTCTTAATGTGAAGCATACTCCCTCCTTACTTTATGCTATTTCTGATTCGCACTACTAGCTCTCCTTCCCTGGAACACCTGTACGCCCTGCCCTTTTAGCGAATACGTACTTACCGGAACCCTTACCTACCTTAATAGCCCTTCAGCGAAGACTCCTTCTGTCTGCTCGCCTGACCTTTCTTTAGGAGATTGATTCTTCTCACGTTTAGCTCGCCCTTGAAGCGAATACTCCCTCACCTCACTCCAATTGCTCCTCTATCTGGCACATCATCAGAGACCTCACCTCATTCCGCTCTGAGAGTGTGAAGTGCAAATTCAGAAGTCGCTAGCCTAGCCTGGACCACCCGACTTTAACCCCTTTCTTTAGGATATTTCAGATGATCACTACCAGATGGTCATTGCCCCTTCCCAACCTTTCCTGATGCCCATCCTGAAGCTTAGTCTCCAATTGCTTTGATGGAATCACCTCACTACGCGTAACGAGATTTCTTCTCATACGAGATTGAAGAGAATACTCCTGGACCACCGGATTCACTACCATCTGGTTAGTGCGAGGACTCCCTAAGCTTAGTCTCCTCACGTAGCTTGCTTGCCTCACTCCGCGAGCCTGCCTGACCTTTCTGCTTATACTCCTTCCCCTACCGGTAACCCCAAACCTACCTGATTCATCACTACCGTCTGGTTCTAGCGAATACTCCCATTAAGCAAAGATTCCTACCCTCGTTAATGAGGCATACAAACTCTTCGAACGTAGCTCTTATAGTGCGTAATTTACTTTTCCCACCCTCTGTTATTATGCATACTAACTCCTCACGCACATAGCTCGCCTCTCACGTAGCATCTACCTCACGTTTAGCTCGCCTTGCCTACCTAAACTAACAACCTACACTAGCCCACCAACTGGACCAACAACTCGAACTGGGACAGCGGAAACTTCCACAGGAACTAGCCCTTAGACTTGCCCAACGACTGACCTTACACACTTCTTTCTCGCAGGCTTGCGACAGTTGGACTTTCGTTTCGGTTTCCTTCGCTTCGGGTGTCAAATAGTTCTTCCTCCTCACTCCGCTAGCTGTTAGCCCACCAACTTACTTTTATACCTGAGCTTTCCCAGGAACTGTTTCTGTAACTGTTTCTTGCCCGGGAACTTCCACTGCGCTAGCTGTTAGCCCACCAACAACCACCGAAATAGCTGATGCCTCTGTATCTGCTGCGTATAAAACTGCTTCCGTTTCTGCGCCTGTGAAAGCATATGAACTTCTTGTTAAAGGAACTCTGCCATTAGCACCACCACCTTGCCGGGTTGGTTGCCAGGTACGAATAATGCAGAGTAAGTTCGGCAAACACTTTGCCAGGTACGAGACTCTCACTATCACTTAGTAGAAGTCGATCTCACTCCTCACTACGCTCCTTGCTACGCTCGTTGTCAGTCGCCTCACTCCGCTCTACGCTCGTTCTTAGTCGCCTCACTAGGCTTTTCTCTCTGGCACAGTCTCCCTCACGCTTCCTTCGGGTTCCATGCCCTACTATATGGACCTCCCCCACCCTTTTTGGACAGAGCAACGAAATAGACTGATTGCGGAGTCAATCTTGACTCCACAAGGGAGAGAGTATACCATCGACACCCTCTACAAAAAAGTCATTGAATTAAGCGAAGGTGGTACACACTCTAAATTTGACTCCAAACTTTTTCAAATTAAAGAAAACTTTGATCTCTATGGCCGAACGAATCCCTTGTTTCTTCTTTCACTTACTTGCTGCGAGTCCCCCCTTTCTATTCCTCGGAAAGCGGTTTCTTTTCATTGATTGATTGATTCAAGGTAGCTGTAGCTTGCTTCCCATTCCAAGCCGCGCGCCAGCTGCCCCCCCGCCGAGCAATATCTAGACGATATTTCCATCATTTTATTGCTCGTAGAAGCTCGTATTGTTGAAAATAGAAAAAGTTGATATGCTCTCTCCTTTACTTTTTTGCTACGTGCCGCCGCTTTCTGTTCCTCCTCCTGCTTCTAGCTCTCGAAATGGAAGGGATGCTCCTGCCTTTACTTCTAGGTCTATAACCGTACGAAGGGAAGCTAAAGGATACGGGTCTCGATCCCTAAATTCAGACTCTTCCTTTCGATCACTAAAATACCAATTTGATCACGAAACTGATAATAAAAACCATGGGCATCAGACTATGAAGAAATACCAAAGCCAGCAGGTGCAAAGCCAAATAGTGCCGGAACTGTTAACTACTTGTTAGGTGCTGCTGATCGAACTAATCTACGTTTGGTGGTTGTAGTGGTGCTTCAATAACATCCTAAATAGAATAGCATTGCCAATATCAAAAGCTAGATCGACTGCTGGTGTGGCTTTACTGGTCTTGGCTATGCTTATACCTTAGCTTCTATAGGATCTGTACTTGGATATGCTACTGTAGGTACTCGTACTGTCACCCTCGTATCTGCTGGATATGGATCTGTGGTCTCTACTGGTTATGCTTAAGGAACTGTAACTTAGTCAACTGGTTCTTCGTTCTTCAACTGGATAAAGGACTTGCTCTGGTAATGCTAATGGTACTAATGGATCTACTACTGGTTCTTTGACTGGATCAACGTATGGATATGCTTCTTGCTCTGCTCCTGCAACCCTAGCTTATGGTTCAGGTCCTACAAGTGGGTATGTGACTGGTGCGGGCTTTTTACGTATTAGCTACTTATGCTCCTATTGGTGTTGATACTAGGTATGGATTGCAGGGTATTGATCTAACACTGGATTTGCTGCTAGGTCTACTGCTTGCTTTGCTTATGGCGTATATGGTTTTCGGTTGGCTCACTCTTTCCGTTCGCAGGGTCACGCTCACGAACGTCAGAATCAGGCTCTCGATCACTACTCTCAGAATCTGGATCTCGACCGAAGCAACCAGTTCCAGCAGCAGCGGTGATGGTTACAGCGGTTCGGCTACTTCACTGCTTGAGTGAGGAGCGGGAATCACTGTTTACCGGGAAGAGAAAGAAGAAAAAAGCAGCTTTCAGAGAGGAAGTAAGCTAAGTGCTCTCGCATCGGTTTGAAGCGGCTGTAAGAGCGGTACGGACTAGTTGTATGTACCGGTTAGCTGTCAGTCGACGAAGAGAGCAGCAGTAAGAAAATCCTCGTAGACGCAGGAAGCAGCTAAGAGAGCTAGCAGACAATAAGCAGCAGCAAAGAGCGGTGTCGGGTTTACCAATCTCAGTATGAAAAGATTCAGTATTTCCCTGTGCTTTGACGGAGAAGTCCGCTCCCTCTCGATTAAGGTCATTCCCAAGGGCTGCAGGAGAACTCCAACTAAAGATGGGCTTAGAACTTAAACTAACTTTTTGGCAAAGAACAGGTGAAGACCTTAGGACTTTAGGACAGGCGACAGATACGAAGGCTACTAGATGAGGGACTGGTGGGGAACTCCCCATGGCAGGAGGAAAAACTGTTACGGACACTGAAACTCCAGAGTCTTCCATGGCTTATCCAGAAACAGCCTGAAACTGGCTAAAAATGAAATGGCTTGCTAACAGGATCTGTAACAGGATAGCTTTCAAAAGATTACAAACTTGAAAGAGCTTAACTGTCGCAATTAGCTTCCCTGGCTTGCTTTGCTAGCTTCTACTTTAATGCAGAACTCCCAATAGCAGGAATTACACTCGATGGATTGGTGAAAGAACCTGGCTTTCTAGCTTGACCTTTACTCTTCACACGAAAGCTTTCAAATTCCCTTGTTTAGAGGGACGAAGTGACTCGAACAAAGCAAAGCGAAGAGGTTCTTTAGCGTAGGCTAGTCAGTTTACTTGGAGTAGCTTTCCCGCTGCCCTTCCAGTTGAAGTCATAAGGTAAGCAAGCCTCTCTAGTGAGAGTTCTTACATTGAGAGAAAACTGACTCCTATGATAGTGCTAGGTCCTTCTATTCCTAATCCCTCTCATGTCGATCCATTGTCTAAGGGTTAGAGGGTAGTAAGGGTCTAACCTTGTAAGGCAGGATAAAGAGGAAGCCCTATTCTGTACTATGTCTTAAGTGAGCAAGCCTATGAGAAAGCCGATTTTTTATAAAGTGAGTTTGAAAGAAGGAGGGACAAGATCAATAGGGCAAATTCCTGTGGAACTATTCCTCTTTTCTAAAGGAGTTGATAGGGCTCGCGCTTCAAATCCCTCTCTTTATTGGTCGAGAAAATCCCTTTTTTTTGTTTTTGCCGCCCTTACCGATAGCTAGAAAATAGATTACGAGGATCGGATCTAGAGTGCCTAAAGCTATTGATAGCGGATATCGGGACTCTTAGAAGTTTCATTTCTTTCGCGAACAAAAAGGGCTTTCATAAGGGTTTTCCAGTCTCTGGGTAAGAAGTTTTCCACCTAGAGCCCGTAATAGTGGGATTTCTCCTATTGCCATTGTATCACTCCTGGGAGAAAGCTAAGGATCTTTGGGAAGCAAGCCCAATTGGAGTGCTTAATAAGGTCTTCACCTGGAGTTCCCCTTTGGTAAGCCCTGTAAATGTAGGGCCAGTTTCCTGTAAGGCAATGGAAGATCTAGTACCTGTTGCAGAAAAAGACTTCTTCCTGCCATTGCAGCTAAGCCCATTAAGTTCCAGTCTTCTTTTGGTCGGGAGTCCTAAGCCCTGGGAGCAGTCTCAGGGTAAGCCCCATAAGTTGCAGCAAACAAGTCAAATGGCAAAGCAGGAAGGCAAGCGGGTGTCTAAGAGCCCTAGTACTTTTATGACAGTCTTCAACAAATGGGAAAGAAGTTCCATCCCTTCCCCTGCTTGCCTTGCCAGAAAGATTGAAGGCCTTGCCAGAATCCATGTTGTATATTTTAGGGGCGTTCCTGCCCCTATCAGCTTTTGCTTTCCCTTCCATCTTTTCAGGTGGCTCACAACATCTTTATTATATATATAGTATATCTAGTCTCCTACTTGCCCCTGCTACTCATAATCTTCTGGTTACACTTCTTCTCCTTTGTTCACTCTGGCTAAGATAAGCACGATCCTCACTCGAACGAGCCCTTCGGGTCAAGTCGAGAAGCCTTTCTTCACTCTTTCGAACAACGAGACTCGCTCTCACTCTCCCTGCGGAAAGAGAAGGAGTCGTTACCCTTCTTATCCCTTCCGAAAGGAAAGAATGCTAACAACTCAGCACAGTTAACGGATCCAGCTTATTTCAATAAAAAAAGTCAATCCCGAGGTGAAATCACATACTATATAGGGAGGGGCCGTGTCCTCAATAAAGGAATTCCCCATCTGGAGGTAGAAAAGAGGGAGATCCCAGACTTGCAATCCTTCTTCTATAGAGATAGGCACGCACAGGCGAGAACTCACTTCTTACACGGGCTTGGCTTGAAAGCGCTTGACCCCTTTATTGGCGGGGTTAGCTGGGACTTCCCCCCGACTTTAGGAAGAAATCCAGACTGGCTAGCTCAGCTTCGAGATATTCTAATTCACTCGGGCAGAGAGCCCGTATTCCTATTCTATGTCAAAACTCACTTCTATTTGTTGCACGAAATATCCAGCTACTATCAGAGCACTCCTACTAGCAACTGTCCGGCTTACCGCGCTAACCTAACTATGAATGTCTAGCTGTCGGGCTTACCGGGCTTCGAGGAACCCGAGGAACCTACTTACTTATAGATATAGGCACACTACTATCAGGAAAGGCCGGGTCTGGAGTTCAGTTCCTATGTCCCCATTTTGATTTCGTAGGCAATCAAGAGGCAGGAGATCACCCAATGACTTCTTCAAAGAAAGGAAGGCACGGGGGAAAGAGTTCATCTTTGCAGACTGACCCCGATAAACCGGACAACCTGGCGGACTTGCCTGGGGGGACTGACTCACAGACAGGGTAGGAAACCCCGTCTTTTTCCCCTAAAGCCCGATTCCACTCATAAGAGTGACATAAAAGGATCAGACTTGAGGAAAGACCGTATTTTGGGCCTAAAAAGGCGCTCCCAGAGGCTATCATCACAAAGAAGAAAGCAGTTAGTTCCACTAGTGCGCAGGGAAGGTATCACCCTTATTCCCATAAACAAAAGAACTCCCCCGGGGGGAATTCCTAAAAGAAAGGATTCGGAAAGGCAAGCAAGAGCCCTACAGAGTAGACGATTTTGCACGTAGAATGAATGAAAATAATCATTTTCATAAGAGGCAGAATCGCACTCCCCTCGATCTCAACACAGAGCTCCTCATCGGCGTCTTCGTCTTCGGCTATCGTCTGCTCATCTCTTAGTTACATGGATGCCTCCCTCTTAACTTGCTTCCTATAGCTAGATAGATAAGACGGTGCAGACGTTATACTTTCAGTAACATCGTCTTATAGTCTTCATCTTATCGTCTGCATCTATAAGGGTAGAGAAAGTATAGGAATAAGGAATGCATTATAACAAATAATATTTAGCAAGGTGAGGCTGGGACGAGAGACAATCCATAGAGCTATGATTCTTTTGTGACTTCCACCTTTCGTCGAGTGTGAAATGGTGGGCTTTATGCCCTCCAGTTTGGCATTGGTTGGTCAAGATGCACCCGAGGCTTAGATTAAGACAAAGAAGCCACCTCTTCTTTCAGGTTGGAAATCATGTATATACGTGCACCTTTTGCAAGAGGATACGAACTGGTCACTATCACACCACCTTACCTGGTACACACTGTACCAACCACTGATTAGAATGACTACCGACAGCAAGTCATCCAAAGGGATCCACTTTTGGGGGAGGAGAGCAGAGGAGGGAGAAAAGAAAGATATTCTCGTAGGACTGGAAAGCCCAGCCCATGAAGATCTTACCCGTGCTGCACCGGTCCACCCCGCCCCGTGTGAGGGAGAACCCCTGAGGAAGAGCTCTGAGTGAAAGGTCCGCCGGTCGTACGGCCCACCCAGCCCCTGTTCCAAAGATCTGATCCCTAGCCGCCCGGCCGGCACCTTCGATGCACCTCGGTCGCCTCGTTGCCCTTCCAACTCTGATGCGTTCTCTCCCTTTTTTGATCCATCCTATCATTACAGCGAAAAAAGGGCGGAGTGCAAGCAACTGTTCAAAGAGCCCTTTAGGTAGTATAGTATCAGATCTGATGGCCAGTTCGTCTCAGACACGACCCGTCAGATCAGTAAGTCGGCACTATCTTCTTCAGCCCTTTTCAGGAGAAGGATGGGGCTAGATCACAACAGACATCTTCCGGCCACCCATCTTGATAACGCCCAGATATGTGCCGAAGTCACTGAATGGGCGAGTCGCCAATCTCAGAAACTCTCTATGGAAGGGCCTTGCGAGATTCCTGTTGAGGAGAAGGGGAGTGCATGCAGGGCGGACCCTTATTTTATTAGAGTATATTTACTCCTCAATTCATTAGATAGATGAGATCGCCAAGCTCTTGTGATCCACTGTCGAACCTATTCCAACGGCTTGAACTCAGATCGTCGGATTCGTATCAACAGATATAAACTCCATATTGATTTTTAGCATATAAATGACGATCTATTTTGGATTGAATTGCTCATTCAATAGGCCAAGATGTTGCCCGTCTGTTGAAAAGCTCCGAACCTCTGATGGGAAAGCACCGTATCTCACCACACACAAACGGGTTATTGAAAAGGAGGACGTCCGAACAGGAGCCAGCGGACGGGACGGTTTCCCTCATTTTTCCACTAAGCAAGTTCCTTTTGTCGACCACTCATTTTCATTCGGGCCCGAAAGCGTCTTCCGAAGCACCTCATCTTGATGAAACGCAGGCTACACAAATACAGGAAGAGAAAGATCTGGGATGAGAGGTGTGGGTTGGGGCCAAGAATTCCTATTGAGAAGCCCTTTCTTCCATACGCATGCTACGTACGATATTGTTTGAATCATAAGAGTATACAGACCAACACCTTTCTTCTTATCGAATTATATCAATCATCCATTTGAGCAAGGCCCCCGCCTACTTTGATTCAAAAGGCGCTTTCAATATCAGTGAATTGGTGCTCAAGTTGAAATCGTTATGCCGGCGCTGCTCATTCAATTATCGAGCACTCCTGCTCGATAATTGAATCCGGGTGTCCGTCGGCTTCTCTCAGGTGGTTCCCGTTATACTCTGGATGCAATGTAAGTTCGACAAAAATAGGGTGAATTCGGGAGTCTTGCGAGCATCTGTTACTTTTTGGGTCCGGGGCTGGCAATTCCTGGGGGAACAAAACCCGGGTGAACGAAGCATGCATATTTCAGAATGGAAGTGAGGGCCTAGCCCCGCTTAGCTGCGCCGGCAAGCAAGCCGTTGATTCTTTTCTTTAATAATGAATAAGGAATAGGGGCCGCATCGATCGAGGAGGAGCAGCCGAGGAAGTCTGGACAGCTAAATAAACGGATACGTCTTCCTTCCTTTCCTCGGAGCTGTCCCTAACCTAGCAACGGTCGTAGCTGATCCAGTGAAATGAGTCAATTTGGAAGGTTAATGAGCCGATCATACCAGAGCAAGTTAAGAAGTGCGCGGGGATGGAATGTGCAAAATATGAAGATTGATGAAGGCCTCTCCTATTCGACGAATGAAAGAATAATGAACTGCTGCAGGCGGAGCAGCGAAGCTTCTACGACAAGGCTATAGCTCAGTGCTTACGAACGAGCGGAGTGCTTACGCACAGAACGAGCCTTGTCGTAGAAGCTTCGCTTCCTCACTATATCAATGAGTGAAGGGCCCGCCGAAGCGAGGGCGGCTTTGATGAGAGCTCAGGGCCGAAGGTGGCTTCGCTTAGTACATAAGCTGATAAGACCTGCGGCGGATACAGTAGAGCGCATGCGAAAAAGGAGCTTATTAAGTAGACAGCAAAAAGTGATTAGCCTGCCATGAGACAGACAAGTCGCTCTGCCATAGTGAAGGAGCGGCTTCGCTCAATCAATGCTACAACATTTTAGTTGAGTCTAATCATTTTGTTTTTGCTAGTGGATTGGAGCGGCTTCGCTATCCCATGCAAGTGAAGGGTCAGTCCTCCTATCGCGAACCTATCCACTTATCTACCGCATCGGGGCGAACATCTCGGCTTGGTTGGAAAGCTTTTTTTTATATGATATGGCAATAAACCGGAAGGCGAAGGTCTTTCCGAGCCAGGCAAAGGGTTCGGAGTTGGGTCGAAGGAGGCCAACTAAAACGGAGTTTAGTCTTAACTTAAGAAATCGCTTGGGAGCTCACCCTCACCCATGGAGTCGGAGTCACCTGTGAAAGGAACGGAGTTGGGTCCTACGCCTAAATCGGATCGGCTTGGGTTCGTATGAATGGAACGGCATAGGAAAGCAACCATTGTACGCTACCACGCTACAAGTCATATTCCGAAAGATTTGATCGCGACTATCGGGGCGGGGGCCCGTCTTTCGAGTCGTTCTTACGGCCGTGGTAGCTGCGAGTTCGGTCTTGCTCTCTCGTCTTCTTTCCTCCGCCTTCCTCTCGTAATTGACCCTATCTTTTCTGCTACGCCTATCCATCCGTCAGATTGACTTACAGCCGGGTGAGCGATAGCGGCTCCTGTTTACTAATAGATCTTCCGCCGCTAGTATCACATAAAAAAAGCAAATACTGATCCGGAATATTACAATATACTGATCACTGATCAGGATCATATACAGCCCGGTACTACCAGAAAGGATAGTCGTGATGCCCCTTCATGGCCGGCCTGATCAGTATGGAGCCGAAGGCGAAGGTTTCCAGCAGGCCCCCTTCCCTTGCTTTCCACGGTAGGGTGAGCCGCTCCAAGCCGAAAGCGATAGCGAATCCCGAACTTGCCCACGCTCATCCAAACCAGCCTCAAAAAGCGATCGGAAAGCGAAGCCCTTCCTTCCAATCCAAGCCGGCGAAGCCGCTCGGACCCTACCACCGCTCACCCCGATCACATATTGACACGTTCATGATGCTTCATGAGAAAAAGGCCGTAAAGAAGACCTATGCATCAGTGCTTTACTGTCATGGCATGATCACATATTAGCCTCGATTTTCTGGACGGCTTGAAGGCGAAGCCGCCTATTTCTTAGGGCAAAGGGCGCTCCCTCCTCCTAACTCCTTCCACTTCTCCCAGGGACTACGGCTTGACCCTCGGGGAAGAACTCAGTGGGACCCCTCCTTCTAGGGCGCCTAGATAGTGAAAGGTTATCCCTTTGCAACGCTGGAAGCTAAGCAAAGTCACGAAGCTGGCTGACTACGCTCGAGCAGAGCTCAGGCCCGGAGGTGGTGGCTGAACTCGCCGCAGAGTTCAGGAGCGAGCAAGACTATCTTGGTGAATGCAATAAGAACCGGCTGCTCGCCGCAGCAGAGTGGTTTGCCCATGCTGCTATCCGCCGCCGAAGCGCTCAAGGGATTCGTGCTTGGATGTCGAGATCAGGGGACTCTATCCAATCCATGCGGCGAAATCTATTTGTGGTGGAACAAACAATAGAGAGATTTGCTCCGATACAAGAGATCGGCCCCGAAGCAAGGTATGGTGGGTGCCATGCTGCTGGATGGCTGAACTTGGTGGATGAGTACTGGGAGGGAGGGAAGGTGGTTAAGCAAACAGCTGCAAAAGGTTTCCTTGCTTTGCTCGCTTTCCGCTGGCTGTGTCTTTCTTATATGGAATACTTAATTCATAGTGGATAAAGAGCTTCCTTTCTAATAACTACTCTAATAAAGTGCTGACTAGTCTTCCTTCCCAGCAGGTGTCCCTCGCTCAGATAGGGCTGTGTCTTTCTAATAAGTCAGACGGAGGGATAAGAACTCCCTTGCTGCGGTCAGTGTGTATAAGAAGACTATTGAATCAGAGGAACTCCCTTGCGTCTGATAGTAGTCTCCCTTCCTGGCCGTAACCCTAAGACGATATCTGAAGAAGGTGGTTTTTATCTTCTGGATTGCATACTGCCGGATAATCACCACTAGCTGACAGTGCTTATTGGTTGGGTAGTTCATACCGACACTCATTGTCCTTTCTCCCGTGCTTATGGCTGTGTTTATTGAATACTGTATCCTATCTACCTTGCGTTCGGGTCTTCCTTGCCTTCTTTCTTCTTAATTAGCTGAGTCGTATCCCTCGCTTGATAAGGTTCTTCTTATAGCTTGCTTGATGGATTGAATAAAGGATAAGAAGAACTCGCATGAAAGAGCGAGAAGTTAGAGCTAGCTGATTAATGAGCTTGAAGTTATAGCTTGCATGGTGCTAGGTCTGGTCTCCCTCGCTAGCCGGACTCTATGGCTAAAGCTTTTCTTCCTGTCTTTCTTTGGGAAAGAGTTCTCGTGATTAGGTGGCCTTCTTTCTTGCCTTCTTGCCAGCCTACCGGAGTACCATCACATTCAAGAGCGATGTCCTTGCCTTAAGGTATCCCCTCTTCTTCTCTTCTGGCTATGTTTATTAACTTGCTTACAGGAGAATCACCACTTGCTTACATTAGCTTCCTTTAGAATCCGTACTAGCATGAATTCGCTTCTTTGATTGATTGAATACTCTAATGCAGGTTCTCATTCTAGCTTGATTGCATACTGGAATTGTGAACTACTAGCTTCAAGCTGCTTGGCTTCTTTCTTCCCTACCGAACTCTATTGCTTCTTTCTCCCGGATAATAACTACTAGCTTGTTGAATGAGCTATAAGTGCTTCCTATCTACCTTCGCTTGCTTCTTCAAGTGGTATTCTCCATCGCCGAAGGGTAGCTTGCTTAGGGCTATGTTTATTATTTATTACTTGATCAACTCAACTCTTAAGCTTGGTTAGTGAATACCTCAACTCATCGTCGTAGCTTGCGTTCTGATCTTTTATCCGATCTAGCATTCGTTACGAGAGCAGGGATAGGTCTTACTTATCAATCGCTTGCTTGCTCGCTCAGATAGGGCTATGTTTCTCATTATGAATACTATTGAATAACCACTCTAATTCAAGAGCTTCTTAGCGGGATAGTGAATTCACTAGACTCCCTCGCTTCTTTACAGGAGAAGGACTCCCTTTAAGCTGGCTATGTTTATCATGTTGCATACAAGATCGTGGAGCAAGATAATCCCGGAGAATAACCACTAGCTTGAACTATAAGGCTATCCTTGCTTGGATCGCTTCCTTCTTCCAGTGGTATCCCTTATTCATCGTACTAGCTCCGAAGGCTCACAACAATCGTACTGCCCCCGGCGGGGAAGAAGAGGTGCTTGCTAATCAAAAGAAAGGAAAATAACTCTCTCTCTGTCTTACAATGCTTATGAATAAGGTCTATTATAGTGCAAGAGAGAGGAACCACCCTTTCGGGCTTTTTGGATATGGTGAAAAGCTACATTCAATGCTCTCTTTTCATCTTTTTTTTTCCTCCGTCACCTGTTGGAGGAAAAGTTTGAAGACTACTTCGATGCATGGGTCATGGGGTTTTGTCCCATCATTAATTTCTTCGATAACGATTTTCTCTATCTCGGATTTGATAGAGCGCTTGACCGAGCTCTTGTTGATAAAGAACTCTATCTTGCTCTTCTAGAATGTGTTTCAGCGGGTCCTTTTCATTCACGATGTGAAATACATCTTCTCCCTCCCCTTCGTCACGGGAAGGAAGCTCGGCATTATTTGCCCTGCCCCTTGGTGGAAGATTGAGATCTATGTCCCACCTAGGCCTTGAGCTCGATGAGCCCGAACCCCCTCTCGGAACTACATTCTCATTTTCCGAATCCGAACCATCATCGCAAGCAGCGATGTCGATGGTAGGAATAGGAATGATAGGTAGAATACCCCATAATGAAAGTAGTGCGTTTAGAAAGACTACAATCACTATGGGACAAATGCCAATAATATAATAAGCGTTTCGCGATTCGTACAAATGGATCGGCACGCGCTCAAACTCTCTTTTATTCTGCGGCAACAAAACTCCCCAAAAATGAAGATAGCAGTCGCCGGACTTTGTTTACCATACTTGCCATGCGCAATTAACAAGAGTGACTCCTCCTACTCCAAGATCGTCGTTGGTCCTTCGTTCGTAGTGGTCATTGCAAGTGCCTAGCTCCGAAGAGTGACGAGCGCCCCCTAAGCTACATCTTTCTTTTTTTGAGGCATAATTGAAGGTAAGGCAAAAGCAAGAGTGAAAGCAGGCGTGCTCTTATTCTACTTCTACGATACCACCTCCTACTTTTGGCGCACTTGTTTGATGAGCTAAGCGCTTTAGTCAGATCAGCCTTACGACTAAAAGCAAGGTCGCCCTCTTTTTCAAAATCATGAACGACCCACCAAGCAACGGCACGTTGCGCGGTAGTGTTCAAGGAAGTGGAGCGAAGTGATTCTCCCAAGAGAAGCCTTTAAGAGAGAGGGGTGGAACGGTTAAGACTAGTTGCTTTACTATAAATAGTCGACGGCCCACTTTTAAAAATGAAAAAATCTCTCAATCAATTAGCATTTTCTTTCTTTGAACTAATTGCATATATAACTATTATGTGGTATTGGACCCGCTCCTATAGTAAGGTACTGGCATTGAGGAACTGGGGGCCCAATGAGCCCGCAAGCACGGTGGTCCAGTAGGGCCAGCGCGGCCGGTCACCCACCAGCTAAGATCCATTCCAAGCTTGAGGAAGAATCAGATATCACTAAAGCTTACTCGAGAGTGAGGAGGAATTTCATGCTTCTTTTCAAGTGCAGTAGTATCGAGGAACCGCGGCCCAGGGCTAGGGTGGGGTAGGCCTACGAGGCCGGTAACCCGTCGGCAAAGATCCTTTCTTGCACTTGACGAGCAAGCAAACAGTTTCACTTCGCTTGAACTTGAATAAGGGTAGGAATATATCCCCATCTCATAGCTCATCTCATCAAGTATACCCTCATCTTATAGGTCATAGGAATAGATTCCTTTTGAATCTGCGTGTGCCGGATCTCAGAAATAACTGACGCTATTTCCCGGTCATCCTTACCCTTTCACAGCCAACAAGCAAGGAGCAAGAAAACGTATGCAGCAAGAAAACTCGCAAGAAAACGAAGAAGCATAAGCAAGACTTAGTATTACTTAGTCATGCAATACTAAGTAAGACTCAGTATTGCATGACTAAGTAATACCATTACCATTACCATTACTCAGTAATACTAATGTATTAATACTAAGTATTAATACTAAGTATTTACTTGCTTATGCTTCTTCGTTTTCTGGCTGCCCTACATTACTCAGTAAGACTCAGTATTTTCTGGGCTTTGCTTCTTCGACCAGACTTTATGAAAATCCCTAACCCTGCTTGCCTTGCCAGAAAGATTGAAGGCCTTGCCAGAAAGGAGAGGACTTTAGTATAGTGTTGTTGACATGGGGCTCGACATACCCGAAATGGGTAGCTTTTCCGCGCAGCTTACTTAGCATCATTTCCATCCAATCTTGTGAGGGAACCTTACCCCAACCCAATTCAATCCCTAGAGGAGCGCTGCCGAAACAACATATTAACAAGCTCGCTTAAACTGCTTGAATTAACCCTCGGACCAGTATTCATCATAGCGGGGGACCGAAGCAATCATTAAGTCGCCACAGGTTAGGCTATGTGAGCCACATCTGAAGCGAATGAAGCCTCCTCTGTAGGCAGCATTCCTTCCGTTCATTGCCTCTACTAGGTAAGCCTCTAGGCGACCGATCACTACGCGTAAGCACTCCTTTTATCCTTTTTTCTCTTTGATTTGTTGTTATTTCCGGTCCTATGTACAAGCGCACTTCCGGTCGCTTCTAGCTGATCTACAGCGAGCCTCATTTCCAGCATTTCCTACAAGTCGTGGTAGGTATCGACTGAGAGAAGCCACTTCGAGGGCCTTTCCAAACCTACCTACAACGCTTGGGCACCATTCAATCACCAAGGCGGAAAGGAAGAAAATCAAAAAGGCACTTCCCTCCTATCTTAGTATAGCGTCGGGGGCACCTACCCTTCAGGGAGCGGAGCGGCTTAGAGCTTTTTATTAAAGCAATTAGAAAGGGGATTAAAATCACATGAAAGGGGCTTCGAAAGATGAAAGAGCTAGTTAAGGCCAATACAAGCCTATTTTCCTTTGGTGATGCAGCAGATGCACAATAGCCATAAACATAGGATAGGGTCGCCAACCTGGTCCTCACTACAAACAAAATGGATGATAAAGTAAAGAAGCCATAGCCATAACTTGAGAACGAACCAGGAGATAGCTATGATGTTGGAGATTGCAGGATGATATTGCGGGTCGAGAGAATAACAATCAGGAGTCATCATGCATATCCCCTCCCTTGTAGCTGGGAGCCTTAAGACCACATTTCTGTAACTCCCAGAGAATGGACTTATCCCCCTCTGTCTCGACCTTGGCGGAAGCCCTCATTTTCTTGATGAAATATCCACTTTTGATTCAGCTCACCCAGTATTGCATGGAGTGGAACGATGATAAGCTCACTGGGCGGTAACTCTTTAGTCAATTCAGTTTTTAAGACGCTCAAACCGGGCATAACTCGACAAATGAACCGCAGTAACTGATCCGCTTCATCTCTAAACGGCCACTCCTTCACAAAGTGCTTGCTATCCAAAATAACACGAGTGGCCAACTCAACTGACTCCCCTTCAGGGTAATCAATTTTCATGTTTGTATACAAGTAGACCACATCGCGGTAAACATCAGCTCCAGGCACTCTAGTGGGTGTCAGAATCAGCTCAGGAACAATTTCTGGTTCAGGTTCTGTGACTGATAGACCATTACTCTTGAATTGTATATTCCAAAACCCGCTTTCACGTGGCGAATCGGTATTTTCTGTGATCACTTTACGGCATTCTTTAAGCTTTCTTGGTCACCGGACAGAGTGAGAACTGCTCAGCTCAGCTTGCTTTCTTTGCCTGGCTTGCTTGTTTGTGTTTAAATAAAAGTGAGTAATCTACTCTACCTATTCCTATGCTATTTTTGAATTTCGTTTTTACGAAAATTTTTTAAGTTCCTTATGATGTAACTTATTTTTATTTCCTCTTTCAACTAACGGAACACAAACTTTAACACGATTTATAGCCATCTTTCCGTATTGATTTTCAATTGAGTGATTTCCTAAGGTAGGGAGTAGGGTTCGACGAAAATAGTAGGAGAAGAACGGTCGATCATCATCATCAAATGAATATCAAAAGGAATTTACACTATAACCTCCCTTCCTTAGTTCACTAACTCTGAATCGCGCTTAATCTAATCGAATTCCCACCATTCCTTGTCAATTCTATTTAACTCGACTCGATTCTATTCTCATTTATTTTTGTGATTCAAATTGATTGAAGTTTTTCTATTTCAACCGCCGGATCGCATCAATCCCTTTCTGCGAAAGATTGATCGATAGATTGTTTGGTCGACTCAGTCGATTGATCGCTCAACGGAAAGCCCAATAGTTTAGTTGGGAATAGAATAGGCCACAAAGAATTGAACTGGATTGATCGAAAGAGGGTCGGAAAGGCAACCTTTGCCTAAAGGGATCAATTCTCACTCGATAGAATAAAGGATGCTCATTGTGGACTCTTATGGATGGAAAAAAAGAAAAGTAATCCTTAGCAAAAAGGTAAGAACCTCCGAGGCAAAGTACTGAAATAGTTATAGTGAACCAGGGATCACTGTCAGACTTCAAAACAAGAGCAAGGAAGAACTCGCAACAAGCAAATAGTTAGAGTGAAGTGAGCAAGTTCACAATGTGGTTCAATCATCCACAGATCGTGAACCTTCGTCTTGACCTCAACATTTTCACTATCTAGGTGGGAATCTGTATTCTCTTTGCTTGGATTTTTGGGATTCCCTTCGTTCCCCAGATAACCTATGCTGCTGATGAGCCAGAGCAAGCGGCTGGGCTGGGGGACGGCGGTGCCGACGTTGACTTAGAACTTCGGTTGGTTTCCCGCCTGGACCGGTCTCGGAAGAGCAAGACCCTCTCTCGCAAAGAGAGGAAGTTAAGCGGGAAGTCCGAGTACTCCTTAACATTGGATATGACCGACGACAACGTAGTGACTCTACTCTGGAGAAACTTTATCAGGAGATCTCGATTGATAGGGAGAAGGACACAGCCTTCTTCAAAGCCTTTTTAAAACTAATAGATTTTATCGGGGGTCGATGAATAATTTCGAAAGCAGCAAGAGCAAGAAAAGGGCTGCCATTAATTAGTCTAATGCGCAACGGCTTTCTAAAGCTAAATCCCTTGCTTGTCGCGCCCTAGCGGTTGAGCATTATATCTCTTTACTCAATGGATATGGTACTCTTAAAGATTGATTAATGTACCGGATCCTTGGCTCTAACCTTAACTAACTGCCTAACTCCTAGTGGATGAGACGTTTAAGGAAAGGGCCTCGCAAAGAGTGACGGAATTCATGCAGTTGATTAAGGCAAAGCCTCAGATAAAGAGAAGATGTAGGGGGATGGGTTTAAAGAAGAGAAGAAAGATCTCCTTACTTACCTTACAGTGGAATCAAGGAATAGTTCTCTCTCCTCTTCATATGAGAGTAACTCTTCTATCTGCTTTCAGTTTAATGAAGAAGTAGTTCTCTCTTCATCCCGAATTTCCGACTGAAAGAAGGAAATTTAGTATGGGATGCCCTTCTCTCACTATCAGACTATTAGCTATTAGACGACCGGGTAATCGTCGTAATCGTCTTTGTTCGCTCCTTTCTCTTCGCTCGTAAAGCAATAAAGAGAGGAAACCAAGATGAAATATAAGAAAGACAATTCACCGAACCTATCTGCAAATTGTCTTCTCTATAGTGATGGCGACTGGCTTCTCTTTCCTTTTCTTTCTTTCCTTTAGGACAGCCCTTATGGGTGTAAGTTCTTCGATTTGAATGTGGTAAGCATGTGTATTGAGTACTCTTATTTTATTCGATTTCCTATTTCCTACTGGTAATAAAGGTTGAGTACAGGTAAGACTATCTGAGGTATCTTTCCTTTGTTCTTTTGGATTGTAGCTAGGGTACGAGCTTAGTAGAAGAAAGAATCTATCTTAGGGTTAGTGCTCTCCTTTGCCTTCCTTACCTGACTGGTAGGTTGTTCCAAGGTTTCCTAAGGTTTAGTTTCTAATAGGTAAGGCAAGATAAGACTAGATTAGATTGTCTCTTCTTACGGTACCCAACTAAGGTTAGTACGATGTTCTCTTTCCTCCTCGTAACAAGAATTCGTAAAGATCATATATCCTTCGAGCCGAAGGCGAAGATGCAATCCGTGCAGCTAAGCGACCTGCCGGGCTTAGAATCAATATATTCCTGTAGTTCCAGGAAGCTAGGCAGCTATCGAAGAGCGTAGGACTCTTTCTTCTTTCTTTTCTCTTTTTTCCTCATCTAGTGAGGATTGTAATAGGTAGGTATCATCACTCTTACCGTCCTGCCTTCTATCTGCTTTCTTCTATGGATTGATAGCGAGGAAGCCAACCCCCAAGCAAAGATAGATAGATAAACCTGCCTGTAGGTTTTTCTTACTTTCCTTCAAGTGCTGTGAGTGCTATAAGTACTAACCAACAAGCAACGGCTTTCTAAAGCTCAATCCCTTGCTTGTTGGGGCCCCATTTTAAGGAAAATTGATAGAGCCTTGGTTAACACTGAGTGGGAGGCTCGCTTCCCAGGATCTGAAGCTCTTTTTTGACCTGCGGGAGTGTCTGACCATTCCCCTATGGTCATTAAGCTCGCTGATTTGCCTAAAGTCAAAAAGCCATTCCAGTTTTTTTATTTTAGGGCGGATCACCCGGAGTTCCTTAATATTGTAGCAAGGGTGTGGAATGAGGAAATGGAGGGTTCTCCTATGTACCGTCTATGCTCCTCCTTGAGTCTCCTCAATTTGGAGCTTAGGAGGTTGAATAAGAACCATTTTTCGGATATTTCCTCAAGAGTGGTGCAAGCTAGGGCGGAATTGAATAGAATCCAGGGCGCTGTACAGCAACAACCCTTGGATTCTACCTTATGCCGTGAAGAGGCTAGACTCGTTAAGGTATATGCTGATCTCAGTAGGGCTGAGGAGAGTTTTTTGAAACAGAAATCAAGGGTGCAATGGCTTAATTTGGGGGATCTCAATACCAAGTTTTTCTTTAAAGCAGTTAAGAGCCATCATGCAAGAAGTAAGATCGTATCGATTACAAGAGAGGATGGCTCTAGAATAGAGGACCCCAATGCTATTAAGGAGGAAGCTATTAAATATTTTCAAAGGCTTTTAAGTGAGAACCAGCCACGACCCACTCTTGATTATGACCTGCTTGGAAGGGCCTTACCTCGAAGACTCGAGAATTCTCAGTGTGGGGAGCTGGCTAGGGAAGTTACCAATGAGGAAATTAAAGATGCAATCTTCTCAATGAAAGATAGTAAGGCCCCGGGGCCGGATGGGTTCAATGCTCTTTTAAAGAAAAGAGCTTGGAACATTGTGGGAAGCTTAGTATGTGCAGCAGTGAAATCCTTTTTCAGATCAGGAAGAATCCTTAGGGAAATGAATGTAACAGCCATTTCACTAATCCCTAAGGTCCCAAACCCAACAATGTTAAAGGATTTTAGGCCTATTTCGTGTTGCAATACAATATACAAGTGTATTGCTAAGATCTTGGCCAATCGATTGAAAGTTGTCATCCCTCATCTTGTGGGCAAGCAACAAACGGCCTTTGTTAAAGGAAGAAGGATAGGGGACAACATCCTGTTAGCTCAGGAGTTATTGCGCAATTTTCATCGGGATAGAGGCTCGCCAAGGTGTGCCATCAAGGTGGACCTGATGAAGGCGTATGATACAGTGAAGTGGGAGTTCCTCATTGCGGTTTTAAGAACCGTAGGTTTCCCGGAAATTGTTATCCAGTGGATTACTGAGTGCATATCCACAGTTAAGTTCTCTATTAATATCAATGGGGAGCTGTGTGGTTTCTTTGCTGGGGAGAAAGGCCTGAGGCAGGGTGACCCGATGTCCCCCTATTTGTTTGTCCTAGCGATGGAAGTGTTTTCGGGACTTATGAATAAAATGTCCACTAACAAACGCTTCAAGTTTCATTGGAGGTGCCATAGAGAGAGAATCACCCACTTGTGTTTTGCGGATGATCTCATGATTTTCTGCAGAGGGGAGGCTTACTCTGCATCGTTGGTCAAGGATTGCCTTGTAAAGTTCAAAGAGTTGTCGGGGTTGACCCCCAACCCCGTCAAAAGTAATATATTTATGTGCGGTGTTGCATGTGGTATAAAAGATCAGATCATCAATCTTCTGGGGTATAACGAAGGTAAGCTTCCAGTCCGGTACCTTGGAGTACCCCTTATTTCTTCAATCGTGAAGAAATAAGATTGCAATCCGCTGGTTGAGAGGATAGTAGCTCGGGCTAAGAGCTGGACAGCCCACTCCTTGTCCTATGCGGGCCGGTTACAGCTTATTAAGTCCATACTGTTCGCTGTACAGACTTTCTGGTCAAGCCTTTTGATCCTCCCTAAAGCTGTTATCAAGCGACTGGAACAGGTATTGAGAGCCTTTCTATGGAAAGGGAGTGAACTTAGCCATGGCGGGGCCAAAGTGGCATGGGTTAATGTGTGTCTCCCCTTTAAAGAGGGAGGGTTGGGAGTCAAAAGGCTTGACACATGGAATCAAGCTGCTATGTTGAAACATGTGTGGAACCTTTGTAGTGATCGGGAGAACTCTATTTGGTCCAGCTGGGTTTGGACCTACTTGATCAAAAGGAGAAGTTTCTGGGAACTTAAATGTCCCGGAGATTGCTCATGGACATGGCGTAAGATCCTGAATTTAAGGGAAATTGCCCGTGGAAAAATAAAGTACCCAGTAGGTGATGGGCGAACCTCGAGGGACAGGAGAGTATGGGCTGAGTCTCCTAATGGAAAGTTCTCCATTAAGAGCGCATGGAACTCTGTGAGGCATAGAGAGACTGTGGTGGGTTGGCATAAACTTGTGTGGTTCAAAAACGGAATCCCCCGTCATGCTATCATTCTTTGGATGGCTATCCGGGGGAAGCTATACACACAGGACAAACTAGTCAGCATGGGTATTATTCAGATTAACCGATGTGTATTATGCAAGGAAGAAGAGGAAACTCTTGACCATCTGTTCTCCTCTTGCCCATTTACGGCTCGTATTTGGTCACTCTTGTGCGATAGGTGTGCGCTCCCACGTTCACATCGGAGATGGGAGACAAATGGCTATCTCGAAACTTCAGTGATAAATCATTGCTGTCCCTGATAGTTAGATTGATGTTCGCGGCATTTGTTTACTCCTTATGGAAGGAGAGGAAGATGAGGATGCAAAGTGGTCAAACTAGGAGGTTAGTTCAAATTTACTTGGAAATTATGGAGTATGTAAGAACTAGGACCATTTACCTGCGGAATTTTCCAAGGTCATCTGCGAATATCAGGCTGGTAGAAGCCTGGGGCCTTACTGACAGCATCTGTAGCTAACCTTGTTTGTTGTCACAGCTTGGTTTGTTTGTGTTGTACTGCTGGATTTGTTCATCTGTCTGGGTTTGCTTGGTTGGATGGGTTGCTGCACTGGGGGTGTTCTGCAGGTTATGGAGCTTGCTGCACTGGGAGTATCTGTTTGACTATTGCTGTATGAATAGAGTGCTGCCAGTATCTGCTGGGTTTCCCTTGCTGTATTATGGAGCTTTGCTTTTGTGATTTTCCTTGTTCATTATAAGTTAAGGAGCAGGTGATGCCGCCCGGTACTTTGGTTACATTGATTGTTGTATTTCATTAGTTATTGAAATAAAGCTTATTACTTATCCAAAAAAAAAGAAGCTATCCTGGCATTCCTCATGCTCTCATAGGACTGCACGGCAAGCTTCCTTAAGACCGGATCATTATAGATTTCTTTGGTATCAATCGTTACATTTGAGAAGCTTGTCTATGACTTGCTCTGGCTGACTCTTCAGATACTTCTTGCGCTTTTTCCTAGTGTCTACAATTTCCATGATTTTTTCGAATGCCCCAGACAAGCAGCTCCTTATCTTATCTTCTTTGATGAGATACAACCATATGGGAGCCCAGGCCTTGTGAAATTTCACATCGAGTGCTCTGCCCTCCCACTCGGTAAAGCACTCTCTTATCTTCTTAGTGGCAGTATGCTTGGAGGCATTCCTGTTGAATACCCCCGCATGAAGGTGATACCCACCTTCACTATCATTGTGGTTCCTTTGCCACTAGAACGGCCCGGCAGTCGAATAGTTGACTAAGCCGGTCTCTCACCAACTCCTTCTTTGCGGTAGGTCTTCTATCCGCATGAGTTAGCGTAACAAGAATGAATTTCTTGATTGTGGTGCCCCTTCTTTCCATGGTTCCTTCCTTCATTTGTCTGTGCTCCATCTCTACCTATGATGAAATCAAAATGAGGTTTGTCCCTCCTGCGTCTGCTTGCTACTCCCGCTTTCTCTTCCTTGATCGTCGTTGGTCCTTCTTTCTCTTGCTGCTCAAGATGGTCGATTGCTGCTGTCGGCTACCTATGCCTGCCCGCTGATTGCTCGACCATCTCTCTACGCTCTTTCGAATTCCTATTTTCATCCTAGTGGAATGGCCGCTTCCTTCCCGGCCCTCTTGCTTACTATAAGCTGCCCTCCTTCCTCGCTTAGTAGCTCCTTCTCTTGTCGTCGGACGACCCAGCAGTTACCTTCCATCAAAAATTCCACCTCCTTCTCTTGCTCTCCCTCGAACTCAAAACCCCTTCCACCTTGTTTCCCATGCTGCTTGCCCGGGAGCTCCAGCTTCCGCTTGTTTTCGCTTCCCACTTTCTATGCTATTGCTTGTTGAGTGACTACCCTGCCTACTTGGTGGGAGTTACTGCTTCCCATGCTTGTTTCCTATCCATCTATGCTTGCGGGTTAGGATCAAGGGCCGCCTCTAGAGGACTGGAACATGAAACTAGTGGCGAATCAAGGATCTACTTTTGGAGTCCACATCCACCCGAGAGACATAACTCTCCCGGCCAGTACGCCTATTGAAGCGAGGAAGGATCGGGGGCAGCGGGCAAGGTATCCCTCCCCTCTTCCCCCCAACAACTTCTTTAGGATGAGACAATGAGAGAGGCTCCGTGATTGTTTCTCCCTCGGTCGAAGACACCGCTATCCGAGCATCTTTAACTAGAGACATGAATTACCTACGGGCCAGACTTCCTCGGCGAATCCAGACGATCGGCCCAGTTAAACAACAAACCCTTTTTGAAGTAGGGTGGGTGGAGAGAGGCAGGTCCGGCAATCTGAAAGAACTCGCATAGATTCACATTTGAGGTATCGTTACGCTGGTTCTCGTATGGCCTCCTTACTTACCTAACAGCTCTTGCCTCTGCAACCCTCACGCTTTTTTCTTTACTTATGCTCGCTTATCTATATAGGGCCGCTTGCTTCGGATACCAATGAGGGGGGGACAGGGACCAAGCGATGCGAAAACCCTAGGGTAGTATTTGAAGTCTCCACACCGGGATATGTGCTTAGTTCCCAGAACCAGGTGTGGTAGGTATAGAGAGTGAACACTTTCCGGAACATTGTATTGTATAGTAGTCGCCTTTTAGCAAGCAGGAGCAGAGGTAGCTAACCGTCCTAATCAACTAAATAAACTAAGGGCTCGGATCTCGATCTCGAACTGCTGAGGGAAATGGATCTGCTGCTCTTGCTACTACGTGTGGGCAATAGAAGTGAGCTGGCTAGGTCGTAGATCCGAATATGCAACTATAGAATCTGAAACTTGCACTGGATTGAGATCTACTGCCACTCTTGCTCCTAGGTCTCGATCTGGGAATGGAGAGAGAGCTGGGTCTTGGTCATGAACATCATAATGCGGAGTTAGCTTAAATGAAATAAAGAAATAGGTTCTTGGCGAGTTGCCCATAGGTTCTTATTTCTCGGTCCTTGGGAGAGCCCCAAAACTGAAAGGGAGAGGAGTTTCGTGCGGAAACCGATCTGTCTTTACTCTCCTTCGCTTTCCTCGCGCTGCTTCACGTGAGCCAAGCCTGACTTTAGCCTTTCCGCTCGTTAGCGCGAGCCACCTATCGGACCCTCTCCTTTCCAGTTGAGCCAAGCTAAAACCTTCCTCACTACAGCTTTTAAGCCTTTCCTTTGGAGCCTGAGGAACTTGACGTAACTGGATCTGAGACTCTCGTTCTGTGCGTGAGCACTCCACTTGCTGAAAATCTCATCTTGTTTTTCTTCTTATTTCGTAAAATAAGTCAGAATGTGGTGACTTCTTTCCTTTGTTTGGCTTGAGTCCAATCTCATCTGTCAGGAGATGGAGTCGTCTTGCTTAGTAAGGAGTTTTTATATATAACAGGTGCGCTTCGGGAATTTTTTCTTATGCGCCTCACGACGTAAGGAGACGAAATCGATAAGGAACTCGATCTAATGCGCCTTGCGACTACCGGAGCAAAGTCAATGAGTTGCTGTTCTTTTCAACAAAACTATATCAGAGCCCTGCGACGTCAGGAGCAGATGAAAGGATGAATGGCTGTTCTGTTCATCAAAACTAAAAAAGATTTCGAGGAAGTTCTTCGCTGACGCTTGCCTCTAGCTGAATTCACTTAGGTCACGCCTTGGTTGCTGCCTAGCCTCCTGTGTTGGTGTCCAAAACGTGCATGTGTTGTAGGCTGCCTGACCGTCTGGAAACCTACTTCTGGTGAAGCTGACTGGATTGATGCCCGGGCCTGTCGTGGAAAAAAAGACTGAAATGTGGCGACTGAGGTGCCTGGCCTTAAGTGTAGTTGCTGATGGACTGGTGTGTAATATGGTGGCTGTGCTGTCGTATTGAAGTCGTACATGGATGACAAAAAAACATTGGCGTGGACTGAGGCACAGGTCATGTCCTGGATCTTTTTGATCTAATAGATGTATAAATCTTTTTATGAGTCTCGCTTAGTCAGGAGCGCAAAAAAGGGCGCCATGCTGGTCGTGTGGTGACTCGTTGTGGCTCTGGTGCTCCTGGTGGGGTTCCCAAGGGTGGTAACAGGCCTCCGTAGCGCTCCAGGGTTAGTGGCAAAGATGCATTGACTACTGGGAATTGATGAGAGGATCTACTAAAGGTATCCACCAGCCGACGCTCATGGGTCTGCTATATGGCAATTGGGTCAGACATAGGAGGTTTACTAACCCAGGAGCGCAGTCCATAGAATAATGGCCTGAGTTTGGTTGTGCCCAGTACTGAGTGCCCAACCGCGACTAAGGGGATCCCCTGTTGATATAACTGAAAGTGGGTGGAATCGTCTCTTAAGCAATGATCGGTTTATCATTAACCACGAACCTGATGACACCGGTGTCAACAAAGAACGTTTAGGATGAGTGCTTTTACCAACTGGTGACATCAATCTTCTAAATTTGCCAAAAGAAGGCCAACTGATAGGATTTCTTAAAAACCAAGGACCCCACCACTCTTAGCAAGGGAATGAATAATTTCTTTTTTGAAAATTAAAAATTCGATTCGGTATGGATAAAAGATCTTCCTATGTTATACTATTCAATTCTCGACGATGAATCAATTTGATCGATCAGATATTGATTGTTATTCATGATATTGATACGATTCAGTATCATCACATCAGGCTGCTTCCATTTCATTTACAGGAAAAAAATTCTCATCTCTATGGGATTAGATCCCGAATTATTACGAAGCAAAAAAAAACGATGAGATTATGGAAGTCAATATTCTCGCATTTATTGCTACTGCATTGTTCATTCTAGTTCCTACTGCTTTTTTACTTATCATCTACGTAAAAACAGTCAGTCAAAATGATTAATTTGACTCAAATTTGACTTATGAGTTCTTTTCTTATCAATGATTGAAGAAATGAAAGGGATGCAAATTCCAAGTATTAAATGAAATGGGTGGACTGGAATCAGCAGTATATGAGATAGTATGGTAGAAAGAACTATATGAACCTTTCTACCACACTATCCATTATTATTATTATATTAAATATATTTTCAAAAAGAAAGTTGTATTGTATACAGATATGGGCTTGATGTGGATCAATCCACAATATGTATGTACATACATGTACATGTAAATTACATCTATGCATATGTAAATAGTAAGTACTCCAATTGTATTTCTTCGCTACATCCATTTGTTCCGATCAATCCGAAATAATCGAACGTCAACTGTTCTAAGATTCAATATTATTTTCAATCTGGATCCCGGGATCCATCGAAACAATCAATGGGGGAAGAATAGTATGGGCATATCTTATATAAAAGAAAACCAAGTAATCTCTAATGTTTTGCATTCCGAAGTAATTGATTGAGCTGTTAACAGCTGATCCAAGGAGTTCCATGGTAACTTATTCGGATTTTAAAAAGGAGTAGTAGGCCCCACCGATTTTTCATGCTTGAACCTTGAACCATGGCATGGGGCGAGTTGATAAAGTCTAAATAAGATTCCTAGGAGTATAAAATGGTAAGTTCGCGATATGTGGATCACCCAACGCAAGCAAGATCTTATTATGCGTAGTACCTCTTTTCTTTGGACAACCACTATGTCTATGTCGCCTCCAGGAGAAAGTACGTATCTACGTAATAGCAGATTCCTCTTTGAAGAGTAAAGAGGGAAACAAATATAACAAATATAATATATATAATTATAATATATATAATATTATATATATATAATATATATAGGGGTTAGTTGTTCCTCATTGTAATATCCATTATTCTAGTAAGAGCCGGTTCATCGAAATAGAATATTTCGGTTAGGAAGAATTCGGTTGGAAAAAATTTCCTATCATGTGTATCCTTTTGAGTTTCGAAATGCGAACATGGGAATCCTTGAAATATTTGTTTGATTGAAAGGTTCTAATTCATATATTAATTGATTCCAGTAGAATTTGGAAATGGAGATATTTTTCTTTAAAAACACTTCGCAAAACGATCTATTAAACAATTGATTCGATTACTCAACTCAATGAGTCGTATACCTAGAGTCCACTTCTTCCCCATACTACGAGTGAAAGAGAAAATGTAAAGACTACCATTAAAGCAGCCCAAGCGAGACTTACTGTATCCATGTGAATTATGTCCCCTATCTATATGAATATGATAGAATCATTCTATTATTGATCACTAATAATAGTGGAATCAATGGTGCATAGTCAAAATGGTATTCTGACCTAACACTATTGATGAATCAATCCAATCCAATATTGATTGAATGCCTGAGCACTCAGAGACTCTCGTGAGTCTGGATACAAAGTATCTTCAGTCCTTTCTACAACTCCGAATTTGATTCTCCATCATCTTATCCAATCTAATTCAAGATTCAATGATTAGACACTACACTAGTCGGGTAAGGTAATTAGGAAGGATCGATCGTCCTTCCTATAATCTCTCCTTGGATTCTAGGAGCAAGGATTTACAGTTCTTTATGGAACCTCCGGATTCTTAAAATAAAGTATCGACAGTCCTAGTCCTTTGCCTCTGCTTCTGCTGGTCAAGAATTCGGCGAGTTATATCAGCAGGATAAGATAAGAGATTCCGAGGCTTTTGTTGATCAGGCGACACCCGGATTTGAACTGGGGAGAAAGGATTTGCAGTCCCCCGCCTTACCACTCGGCCATGCCGCCAAAACCGTAAAAAATAGATGTAAATCTTTTTTTTTATTGGGTCCAGTTGAGATTATTCTCTTCGATTGATTGTATAGTATCTCAAAACACACAATACCTAAACCTAAAAAATGCTCTTCTCTTTATTTTATCTTCTCTTTATTTTATATATTCTATTTTATATTAGATTTCAATATTATATTGAAATGAAAGATAAAAATGAAATGGATTTCCAGTCACAGAATCAAAAATTCAGGTAAAATTGGAACCATTAACTAGAACTATT